AAAAGTCCCCTCTAATGCTAATGAATTTTTTAACCAGTGGAGTTATAACAATGAACATAAACAGAAAAATATAAGCAAACTTTTTATAGATAGAGTAAAAACTCTCGATAAAAATTTAGCTCAAACTCTCATTAACGAATCCGTTGTTCTGAATGTACTCGAAAAAAGAACTCGGTTGTGTAATGATAAGACTAAAAAAGAATATTTACCCCAACTATATGATCCTTTCATAAATGGACCCTATCGTGGACGAATCAAAAAATTGTTTTCACTTTCAATTAAAACAATTAAAAAGGAAATTTCTCGAAAAAATTCTATAGAAAAGTTTTTGATAAATAAGATTCATAGTATCCTTTTTATTATTAATCGCCTAGAATTTGAACAGAAACCAAATTCATTTGATACAAAAGCATGCGCAAAGCAAATGGATTATTTATTGAACTTAATCAATGAATTTGCTGTAAAATCAACATCAAGTTTAAATTTTAAAAGACCTTTTATAGTTCCTAAACATGAACAAGTAAGAATTGATTCAGAAGATAGAATAAAAGTTTTAAAATTTTTATTTGATGCAGATAGAACTCTTCCAAACGAGAAAACGATAAAAAAAAAATCTATTGCATTAACAGAAATACATAAAAAAATCCCTTACTGGCCATACAAATTAATTGCTGATTGGGAACTAGACGAGGAAGAACGAGAGGAGGGTGAGATAGAGAATATGCAGATTCGCTCAAGAAAAGACAAAAGTGTAATTATTTTTACTGATAACCAAGAGAATACTGATACTTATAGTAATACCCAAGAAACTGATGATACTGATGAACCAGACGAAGTTGCTTTGATACGTTATTCACAACAACCAGATTTTCGTCGAGACCTAATCAAAGGCTCTGTACGTGCTCAAAGACGTAAAATAGTTACTTGGAAATTCTTTGAGGCAGACGTGCATTCCCCCCTCTTTTTGGACCGAATAAACAAATCCCCTTTTTTTTCTTTTGATATTTCCGAACGTATAAACCGAATTTTTAGAAATGGTATGTGGACAAACACAGAACTCAAAATTTCGGATTCTAAAGAGAAAACCACAGAAGAAAGTGAGAAAAAAAAGGAAGAAGATAAAAAAGAAGAAGCCAAAAGAAAGGAGAAAGCACGTATAGAAATAGCGGAAGCCTGGGATAGTATTTTACTTGCTCAAGTAATAAGAGGTTTTTTATTAATAACCCAATCGATTCTTAGAAAATATATTATATTGCCTTCATTGATAATATTTAAAAATATCGCCCGTATGCTATTATTTCAATTTCCTGAATGGTCCGAAGATTTTAAGGATTGGAATCGAGAAATTCATGTTAAATGCACCTATAATGGCGTTCAATTATCAGAAAAAGAATTTCCAAAAGATTGGTTAACAGACGGTATTCAGATTAAGATCCTATTTCCTTTTCGTCTGAAACCTTGGCATAGATCGAATCCACGAGCCCCTTATAACGATCCAATGAAAAAGAAAGATTCAAAAAAAGATTCGTGTTTTTTAACAATTTTTGGAATGGAAGCAGAATTCCCTTTTGATTCTTCCAGAAAACACGAATCATTTTTTGAACCCATTTTTAAAGAACTCAAAAGAAAAATTAGAAAATTGAAAAAGAAATGTTTTCTAATTCTAAAAATTTTTAAAGAAAAAACAAAATTGTTTCTAAATGTTTCAAAAGAAATAAAAAAATGGATCATTAAAAGGATTCTTTTTTTAAAAGAAATAAAAAAAGAACTATCAAAAATAAATCCAATTATATTATTTGGATTGAGAAAAAGAAAAGTATATGAATTGAATAAAACTAAAAAAGATTTGATAATAAGTAATCTGATGATTCCTGAATCATCCATTGAAACTATACCATCGTCCATTGAAACTATACCTCGGAATTGGACAAATTCTTCGTTGACAGAAAAAAAAATGCAGGATCTAACTGATAGAACAAACACGGTCATAAATCAAATAGAAAAAATTACAAATGAAAAAAAGGGCGGATTTAGAATTCCGGATCGAAATATTAGTTTTAACAAAATAAGTGATGATAATAAAAGGTTGAAAGCACAAAAAAATATTTGGCAGATATTAAAAAGAAAAAATGCTCGACTAATACGCAAATCACATTATTTTATAAAATTTTTCATTGAAAGGATATACATAGATATCTTTCTGTGGATCATTAATATTCCTAGGATCAATACACAACCATTTCGTGACTCAATAAAAAAAAAATTTAATAAATACATTACCAATAATGAAACAAATCAAGAAAAAACGGATAAAAAAAATCAAAGTTTAATTCATTTTATTTTGACTATAAAAAAGACACTATATAATACTAATATTAGTAAAAAAAATTCAAATACTTTTTGTGACTTATCCTACTTTTCACAAGCCTATGTATTTTACAAACTCTCACAAACCCAATTTGTCAATTTGGATTTTTATAAGTTAAAATCTGTCTTGCAATATAATGGAGCAGCTCCTTTTATTAAGAATGAAATAAGGAGTTATTTTGTTGGAACACAAGAACTTTTTCTTTCTCAATTAAGACATAAGAATTGTCAGAATTCTGGAATAAATCAATGGACAAATTGGTTAAGGAATCATTATCAATATGATATATCTCACATTAGATGGTCTAGACTAGTACCACAAAAATGGCGAAATAGATTCAATCACCATTATATGAATAAAAATAAGGATTTAAGTAACTCATCTAAAAAAACGAAATTTATTCACTACGAAAAACTAAAAAATTTTGAAAAGGCTTCATTACTGAATGAAAAAGAGAATTTTAAAAAACAATATAAATATGATCGGTTAGCATATAAATCTATTAATTCTGAAAATACGAAGTACTCGTCAATTTATGAATTGTCATTACACGTAAAAAACAACCAAGAAGTTTTTTCGAACTCCAACACAAATAAACTCAAATCTTTTTATATGATGGAAGGTATTCCTATTATCCCTATCAATAATGATCGAGTACAACATGATATTACAGATATGGATAAAAATCTGGATAGAAAATATTTTGATTGGAGAATTATCCATTTTTGTCTTAGCAAGAAAATCAATATTGAAGCTTGGATCAATATTGATACTGACCCAAACAGTAATAAAAAATGTACTAAGGATAAACTTAATGATTATCCAATAATTGATAAAATGAATAAGCAAAATTTTTTTGATCTCACAATTCATCAAGATCAAGAAATCTATTTATCTAATCAAAAAAAAAAATTGGATTGGATGGGAATGAATGAAGAAATATTAAACCGCCCCATATCAAATCTTGAACGTTGGTTCTTCTCCGAATTTTTGATCCTTTATAATTTGTATAAAACTAAACCGTGGGTTATACCAAAAAAATTACTTCTTTTAGATTCTAATATAAATGAAAACGTTACTGATAAAGATCTTTTTATATCCTCCAATGAAAAAAAATCTCTTGAATTAAAAAAACGAAATAAAGAGCAAAAAGAATCAGCGGACCAAGCAAACCTTGAATCTGCTCTTTCAAACCAAGAAAAAGATGTTGAAGAAGATTATATGGACTCGGAGATGAAAAAACAAAAAAATAAAAAACAAGACAAGAATGATACAAAAGAGGAGTTTGATTTCTTACTAAACAGGTATTTTCAGTTTCAATTGCGATGGGATGATATTTTAACTAAAAAAATAATCAATAACATCAAAGTATATTGTCTCCTGCTTAGACTGATAAATCCAAGAGAAATAACTATATCCTCTATTCAAAGAGGAGAAATGAGTCTTGATATTCTGATAATTGAGAAAAATTTAACTCTTACGGAATTCATCAAAAGAGGAATTTTGATTATTGAACCAATTCGTCTATCTATAAAAAATGATGGGCAATTTATTATGTATCAAACCATTGGTATTTCGTCGGTTCATCAAAGTAAACACAAAATGAATCAAAAATACAGAGAAAAAACCCATATTGATAAGAATTCTGATGAAGTCATTACCAAATATAAAAAGATGACTGGAAATAGAGATAAAAATCATTATGATTTGTTTGTTCCTGAAAATATTTTATCACCTAGACTTCGGAGAGAATTTAGAATTCTAATTTGTTTCAATTCTAGGAATAGAAATGATATGCATAAAAATTCAGCATTAGGGAATGGTAATAAGGTAAACAGTCAAGTTTTGGATAAAAACAAAGGATATAAAAAGAAACTTATTAACTTAAAGTTATTTCTATGGCCCAATTATCGATTAGAAGATTTAGCTTGTATGAATCGGTATTGGTTTGATAGCAATAACGGCAGTCGTTTCGGTATGGTAAGGATACATATGTATCCGCGATTGAAAATCCATTACTAGTAAAGTTTTGCTATCTTTCCCATAACGCAGCGGGTCGATGACGACAAAGAGGTGCGCACATTCAATGTCTTACATTCTATTCTGATACATGATACTAATTCAATGACATATCAATTCGATCTAGAAATGAATCAATAAAATCGTCTGATTTTAGGACTAAGTTTTTATCGTTTTGGAGGATAGAAAACAACCATCCTTTTGTATACCTTTGTATACTGTATACCTTTTCAAATTTTGAAATTAAAATAGGATTGATTTAATTTGATTTAATAAAAATCGAAATTAGACCGAAATTAAGATTATTCTCTATACCAAACTAAAACAAGTGCCATTATTATTACTGATCAATAAAAATATCTATCAATCAAAATATCTTAAAATATCTTAAAATTAAAAAAAGAAGGGGGGTTCGTTTTATGGTAAAAAATTCATTCATCTCAGTTATTTCACAAGAAGAAAAAGAAGAAAATAGGGGTTCTGTTGAATTTCAAATATTAAGTTTCACCAATAGGATACGAAGACTTACTTCCCATTTACAATTACACAAAAAAGACTATTTATCTCAGAGAGGTCTACGTAAAATTCTGGGAAAACGCCAACGCCTGCTATCTTATTTGTCAAAGAAAAATAGAATAGGTTATAAAGAATTGATTAATCGGTTGGATATTCGTGAATCAAAAACTCGTTAATTTGAAGAAGCATTTTGAATTATTTGATTTATTAGATCGTGAATTTGAATGAACTTTTTTTCGTTTTCAGCAATTCAATTCATGAAAGAGTGAATTAAGGAAAAACCTATGAATATACCAGCTACAAGAAAAGACCTGATGGTAGTCAGTATGGGTCCCCACCATCCATCAATGCATGGTGTTCTTCGACTTATCATTACTCTAGATGGTGAAGATGTTATTGACTGTGAACCAATATTGGGTTATTTACACCGAGGGATGGAAAAAATTGCGGAAAATCGAACAATTATACAATATTTGCCTTATGTAACACGTTGGGATTATTTAGCTACTATGTTCACAGAAGCAATAACAGTAAATGGGCCGGAACAGCTGGGAAATATTCAAGTACCTAAAAGAGCCAGCTATATCAGAATAATTATGTTGGAGTTGAGTCGTATAGCTTCTCATCTGTTATGGCTCGGCCCTTTTATGGCGGATATTGGTGCACAGACTCCTTTTTTCTATATTTTCAGAGAAAGAGAATTAGTATATGATCTATTCGAAGCTGCCACCGGTATGAGAATGATGCATAATTATTTTCGGATCGGAGGGGTGGCGGCTGATCTCCCTTATGGCTGGATAGATAAATGTTTGGATTTCTGCGATTATTTTTTAATAAGGGTTGCTGAATATCAACAACTTATTACACGCAATCCTATTTTTTTAGAACGAGTCGAGGGGGTAGGCATTATTGGGCGAGAGGAAGTAATAAACTGGGGTTTATCAGGACCAATGCTGCGAGCGTCCGGAATACAATGGGACCTTCGTAAAGTTGATCAGTATGAGTGTTATGACGAATTTGATTGGGAAGTACAGTGGCAAAAAGAAGGGGATTCATTGGCTCGTTATCTAGTCCGAATTGGTGAAATGGTGGAATCTGTAAAAATTATTCAACAGGCTCTCGAAGGAATTCCGGGGGGACCATATGAGAATTTAGAAATCCGCTACTTTGATAGAGAAAGGAATCCAGAATGGAATGATTTTGAATATCGCTTTATTAGTAAAAAACCTTCTCCTACATTTGAATTGCCGAAACAAGAACTTTATGTGCGAGTCGAAGCTCCAAAAGGCGAATTAGGGATTTTCCTGATAGGGGATCGGAGTGGTTTTCCTTGGAGATGGAAAATTCGACCGCCGGGTTTTATCAATTTGCAAATTCTTCCTCAGTTAGTTAAAAGAATGAAATTGGCTGATATTATGACAATACTAGGTAGTATAGATATCATTATGGGAGAAGTTGATCGTTGAAATGATAATTGATACACTAGATACACTAGAATTACAAGAGATCGATTCTTTTTCTAGATTGGAATTTTTAAAGGGGGTCTATGGAATTATATGGTTACTTATTCCTATTTTGACTCTTGTATTGGGAATTACAATAGGCGTACTGGTAATTGTATGGTTAGAAAGAGAAATATCCGCGGGAATACAACAACGTATTGGACCTGAATACGCCGGCCCTTTGGGAGTTCTTCAAGCTCTAGCAGATGGGACAAAACTTCTTTTCAAAGAAAATCTTTTTCCATCTAGAGGGGATACTCGTTTATTCAGTATCGGTCCATCCATAGCAGTTATATCCATTTTAGTAAGCTATTTAGTAGTTCCATTTGGGTATCGTCTTGTTTTAGCGGATCTCAATATTGGTGTTTTTTTATGGATTGCCATTTCAAGTATTGCTCCCATTGGACTTCTTATGTCAGGATACGGGTCAAATAATAAATATTCCTTTTTAGGTGGTCTACGAGCTGCTGCTCAATCAATTAGTTATGAAATACCATTAACTTTATGTGTGTTATCAATATCTCTACGTGCGATTCGTTGATATATAGACATAAACCTTTCTCTATTCTTCCTTTCGAGGAAAACGGTGGAATGAATTGAGTAGGGTTAGAGATCTTCATTTTTTTTTTATTCATTATTCGGATTGAAAAATTCAATAAAATAGTTATATTGAGTGAAAGAAAACAGCTTATATATATATTATATAATTTAGAATATATAAATATATAAATTCGCAGTAAAAATATTGAGTCTCATTTTCCATGTATAAGAGTTAAAGAGTTAAGCGAAAATAAACATAAACATAAGAAATCGTTTACCCCAAGCCAAGATTGGTCGATTAGTCATCCTGACTTGAAGCGGGCTCAAAAAATCCACCGTATTGATTTTTCACTATCATTTGTATGGATTAACATACATGTATTATCATAACGGAGGGTTGAACAAAAACGAGTGGATGGTTAGAAACACCAAGATATGTAACGGATTTGTAATGGAAATGGAAATTATGTAAATTATCCAAAAAGGGCTTTTTTACATAATATACAAACAACGAATACTAATCGGGGCTTAAAGTTAGTAGAAATTATTAGGAAGTACTCCCCAAGGCACTATTCCAATCCAGAGTATGCTCCTATCCACCGATGAAATACATAACTATTGGGAACGAAAAAATCCTTTATTTTGTAAGCCCTCTTTTTTTAAGAAATAGAAAGAAGAATAGGAACGAAAAAAAAAAAAAAAAAGAGAAAGAAACCCAATTCCAATAAAAAAATATATCTTTTTTATCCTTTTCCATATTCATATTCTATATTCATATATATATAGAATATATATCATAATTCATGAATTAATATGGAATTTTTTTTTTTCGTAAGTAAAAACGAAGGGTTAATTATGTTAGTTATATTTCTACAAGAAGTATTTTATTGAAGAATTAAGTTATTACTCGACAAAGAAAAATTGAAATTTTTTAAAGAAGGGGTGAGATCAATTCAGAAGTACTTTGTTTTTTTTTTTTATTTTATTATTAATTTATTTAATTATTAAAATAACAATTATTTAAAACTAATAATTCTAACAGACAGAATTCTATTGGTCTAATTTTGGACCGTCCAATAAGATTTGACCTTATCCATCCTACAAATGTATCAAGATAAAATAATACTTACCCGGTCCTTAGATTTATTTATGGCTTTTAAGGAGCCGTATGAGATGAAAATCTCACGTACGGTTCTGTAATAGCGATGATAACAGTGATGGTATCACCGACTATGATTATCTAACAGTTCAAGTACAATTGATATAGTTGAGGCGCAATCAAAATATGGTTTTGGGGGGTGGAATTTATGGCGTCAGCCTATAGGGTTTATCATTTTTCTCATCTCTTCCCTAGCAGAATGTGAGAGATTACCTTTTGATTTACCAGAAGCAGAAGAAGAATTAGTAGCAGGTTATCAAACCGAATACTCGGGTATAAAATTTGGTTTATTTTATGTTGCTTCTTATCTAAACCTATTAGTTTCTTCATTATTTGTAACAGTTCTTTACTTGGGAGGCTGGAATATATCTATTCCAGACATATATGTTTCTGAGTTTTTTGAAATAAATAAATTAGGTGGAGTCTTTGAAGCGACGATTGGTATCTTTATTACATTAACTAAAACTTATTTGTTCTTGTTCATTCCTATCACAACAAGATGGACTTTGCCGAGGCTAAGAATGGACCAACTATTAAATCTTGGATGGAAATTTCTTTTACCGATCTCTCTCGGTAATCTATTATTAACAACTTCTTTTCAACTCTTTTCGCTGTAAAGGAATATTCTATATTCACAATTTGTCTCAAACAAGAGAAATAAACAAACATAAAATTATTCATATATATATTCACGATATGTTTTCTATGGTAACTGGGTTCATGAATTATGGTCAACAAACAGTACGGGCTGCAAGGTACATCGGTCAAGGTTTCATGATTACTTTATCTCACGCAAATCGTTTACCCGTAACTATTCAATATCCGTATGAAAAATTAATCACCGCGGAACGTTTCCGTGGTCGAATTCATTTTGAATTTGATAAATGTATTGCTTGTGAAGTATGTGTTCGTGTATGTCCTATAGATCTACCCGTTGTTGATTGGAAATTAGAAACAGATATTCGAAAGAAACGATTACTAAATTACAGTATTGATTTCGGAATCTGTATATTTTGTGGTAATTGTGTTGAGTATTGTCCAACAAATTGTTTATCAATGACTGAAGAATATGAACTTTCTACTTATGATCGTCACGAATTAAATTATAATCAAATTGCTTTAGGTCGTTTACCAATGTCAGTAGTTGACGATTATACAATTCGAACAATTTTTAATTCACCTCAAATAAAAAATAAGTAAATCTCTTGATTCAAGAATAAATTCCAATTACTTTAACAATACTAAGGTTCGGTTTTGATTTATTTATTTAAAAGAAATAAAGGTTCTTTTGTTTTGTTTGGTCAATAACTAGAAATGAAATTCCAACTATTAATTGGTTGATTAAGAAGCGAATCTTTATTTTGATTGAAAATCTATTAATTAATATATCTGTATATATTTCGAAATAAAAAATTTCGGATTAGACCTATTCCTTCAGATAAAGAATAAAATTAGCCCAATAATTGTACCTACATTTAGTCCTATCTCTTAGGATTTAATTAGGAATTTTTGAAAAATTATTAAAAAAAATTTCTGATCGGGTCTCAATAAAGTCATGAAAAACATTTAGATTTATTTATCTCTTATTTTACATATAATGGATTTGCCTGGACCAATACATGACTTTCTTTTAGTCTTTCTGGGATTGGGTCTTATACTAGGCGGTATAGGTGTGGTATTATTTACCAACGCCATTTATTCTGCCTTTTCATTGGGGCTGGTTCTTGTTTGTATATCCTTATTTTATATTCTATTAAACTCCTATTTTGTAGCTGCTGCACAACTTCTTATTTACGTGGGAGCTATAAATGTTTTAATTGTATTTGCTGTGATGTTTATGAATGGTTCAGAAGATTATAAAGATTTTAATCTTTGGACTGTTGGGGATGGGATTACTTTACCAGTTTGTACAAGTATTTTTGTTTTACTAATGATTAGTATTACGGATACGTCATGGTACGGGATTATTTGGACTGCAAGATCAAACCAGATTATAGAGCAAGATTTGATAAGTAATAGTCAACAAATTGGAATTCATTTATCAACAGATTTTTTTCTTCCATTTGAATTCATTTCGATAATTCTTTTAGTCGCTTTAATAGGCGCAATTGCGGTAGCGCGCCAGTAATAAATTTCTAGAATTTCCAACAGTAATCAAAATTCAACTCTGTTCTGTGTTATTACATTTTTTTATCTTCCATTTTAAAATTGGTTATGTCTAAAAGTCAAAATAAAAACTCTTTTATTTAATCTATTACCAATACAATATATTTCTTTGTTCCGCACTTTATATTCTAGTCAATTGAATCTGTTGAATTGTTATTCAGTTCATATTGAAATGAATCAAAATTGATAAGGAGTTAGTCAATGATGCTCGAGCATGTACTTGTTTTGAGTGCCTACTTATTTTCTATCGGTATCTATGGATTGATCACAAGCCGAAATATGGTTAGAGCCCTTATGTGTCTTGAACTTATACTGAATGCGGTTAATATAAATTTCGTAACATTTTCTGATTTTTTTGATAGCCGGCAATTAAAAGGAAATATTTTCTCAATTTTTGTTATAGCTATTGCCGCCGCTGAAGCAGCTATTGGACTGGCCATTGTTTCGTCAATTTATCGTAACAGAAAATCAACTCGTATCAATCAATCGAATTTGTTGAATAAGTAGTGTAGTATTAATCATAGAAATTACAATATTCATAAATTCTAATTAACATGACCATACATTAAATCTAATCCATATTTTAGAAAATGTAAGAAATCAAAGTATCTTGGTTCTATCGTATGAGTCGATCCAGAAGTAGATTGCTTCCAAATTTCTGGTAAATTATTGATTCATCTGGTGTCTAAATATATGATTCATTTACAAGTTTACTAGATCGAAAATTTCTGACGTTTAAAAATTTATAGATCCAATGTCACATTCAGTAAAGATTTATGATACGTGTATAGGGTGTACTCAATGTGTGCGAGCCTGCCCAACTGATGTATTAGAAATGATACCTTGGGACGGATGTAAAGCTAAGCAAATAGCTTCTGCTCCAAGAACAGAGGACTGTGTCGGTTGTAAGAGATGTGAATCTGCCTGTCCAACGGATTTCTTGAGTGTTCGCGTTTATTTATGGCATGAAACAACTCGAAGTATGGGTCTAGCTTATTAATACGTTTCAGAAAACCCTACTCGAATACATTTGATTTTTTTACCTTTACCGACAAAAACCCGCGCTCAAAATATATTTATTTCGAGCACGGGTTTTTCTGGTCCAAGTTTATTTTGTTTTTACTATGAATAATTTTCCTTGGTTAACGCTAGTTGTAGTTTTGCCAATATCCGCGGGTTCCTTAATTTTCTTTCTTCCTCATAGAGGAAATAAGGTAATAAGGTGGTATACTATATGTATATGTATAGTAGAACTCCTTCTAACAACCTATGCATTCGGTTATCGTTTCCAATTGGATGATCCGTTAATGCAACTAACGGAGAATTATAAATGGATCAATTATTTTGATTTTTACTGGAGATTGGGAATAGATGGAATTTCTATAGGACCCATTTTACTGACAGGCTTTATCACAACTTTAGCTACTTTAGCGGCTTGGCCCGTTACTCGAGATTCACGACTATTCCATTTCCTAATGTTAGCAATGTATAGTGGTCAAATAGGACTATTTTCTTCTCAAGACCTTTTACTTTTTTTCATCATGTGGGAGTTAGAATTAATTCCCGTTTATCTACTTCTATCCATGTGGGGTGGAAAGAAACGTTTGTATTCAGCTACAAAATTTATTTTGTACACTGCTGGAGGTTCCGTTTTTTTATTAATAGGAGTTCTGGGTATTGGTTTATACGGCTCCAATGAACCGACATTAAATTTTGAAACATCAGCTAATCAATCGTATCCTGTAGCACTGGAAATAATATTTTATATTGGATTTCTTATTGCTTTTGCTGTCAAATCACCGATCATACCCCTACACACATGGTTACCAGACACCCATGGAGAGGCACATTATAGTACTTGTATGCTTTTAGCCGGAATCTTATTAAAAATGGGAGCATATGGGTTGGTTCGGATCAATATGGAATTATTACCCCATGCCCATTCTATATTTTCTCCCTGGTTGATGATAGTAGGCACAATTCAAATTATCTATGCAGCTTTAACATCTCCGGGTCAGCGTAATTTAAAAAAACGAATAGCCTATTCTTCTGTATCTCATATGGGTTTCATAATTATAGGAATTGGTTCTATAAGCGATACAGGGCTCAACGGGGCCATTTTACAAATAATTTCTCACGGATTTATTGGCGCTGCACTTTTTTTCTTGGCCGGAACGAGTTATGATAGAATACGACTTGTTTACCTCGACGAAATGGGCGGAATGGCCGTCTCAATTCCAAAAATATTCACGACTTTCAGTATCTTATCAATGGCTTCGCTTGCATTACCGGGCATGAGCGGTTTTGTTGCCGAATTGGTAGTTTTTTTTGGAATACTTACTAGCCAAAAATATCTTTTAATAACAAAAATCTTAATTACTTTTGTAATGGCAATTGGAATGATATTAACTCCTATTTATTCATTATCTATGTTACGCCAGATGTTCTATGGATACAAGCTTTTTAATGTCCCCAAAAACTCTTATTTTTTTGATTCTGGACCGCGCGAGTTATTTATTTCGATTTCGATCCTTTTACCGGTAATAGGTATTGGTATTTATCCCGATTTCGTTTTCTCATTATCAGTTGAGAAGGTCGAAGCTATTCTATCAAATTTTTTTTTATAGATAGTTTTTGTCAATAAAAAAAAATACGATGATTTTAAAAATCGTTCATTGTCCAAAAAAAGTCTTTTTCAGCTTTTAAGTTAAATAAAAAAATTGGAATTCTATTATAAAAATATAACCAGATATTTTGACATTTTGAGAACCATTTGAATCAAGTAATGGAAATAGAATGATTCAAATGGTTCTTGATGGTTGATATAAGGGTTTCATAATGTATGCTGCCCTAGGCTTTTCGTTGTCAAGTACTTTAAATTCAATTAGAAATTCAATTAGAAATTCAATTAGAAATTCAATTAGATAAATTCAATTAGAAATTCAATTAGATTCAATTAGATGGTAATGTAAATGAACCATAACTATGTAACCCTATTCCTAATAGATTAACCCCAAAATAACATATCCAAATTATAAGAAAGCCCATTGAGGCCACAATTGCAGAATTTTCAGTTTCATAATTTTGATTTGTTCGGATATGTAAATAAATCGCAAATATGGTCCAAGTAATAAATGCCCAAGTTTCTTTTGGATCCCAATTCCAATAGGATCCCCATGCTTCATTAGCCCATACTGCTCCCGAAAGAATACCTATGGTTAAAAGGATAAATCCTAAACTAATAATACGATAACTCCATCGATCCAATTGTTGAATTAATTGATATCTGTAATAATTCTGAGAAGAAATCAAAGAAGTGTTTTTTAACACATTGTTTCTTTCATTCACGTATTGAATCTCACCAAAGGCAAATTGCTCAGTTAACAAATTTTTGCTTTTACTAAAAATCCTTATGGATTCTCGAAATGTAATGACTAGAAGAGCTAGTGATAATAATGATCCACACAAAAGAGCTGCATAGCTCAACACCATCATACTTACGTGCATCATTAACCAATGTGATTGGAGAGCCGGTACTAATATTGCAGATTGATGCATTTCATTTAAAAGACCTGAAGTAGCGAAACCCTGGGTAAACATAACACTTGGCGCCGTTATTGCGCTTAAATGGTTTTTATGTTTTTTAAAATACGGAATCATATGAATAATGGAAAAACCCCACGACAGAAAAATTAATGATTCATATAAATTGCTTAATGGTAAATGCCCAAAATAAATCCAACGAATAACTAATAATCCTGTTATGCAGAAAAAAGTAGCTATCATGCCCTTTTCTGATGAATCATATAGTCCTACGATTTCATCGACAAATAAAGTTATCAAATGAATTGTAATTACAATTGAAATGATCGAAAAGGATATATGAGTTAATATACGCTCTAAAGTTGAAACTATCATAAAATTTATTAAAGGGATTCTCAATTATAGGAATTGAAATAGGGAATTGAATTCATTATAGGGCTTACTCTTTTAGAAAAAGCCATGCCGCTACTCGGACTCGAACCGAGATGCTCTAGCACTGCTTCCTAAGAGCAGCGTGTCTACCGATTTCACCATAGCGGCTTATTCAAAATCATAATAACCTATTTTTATTCAATCGTCGAGATTGGGAGGGTTAATTTAATATTTTTTTAGGAAACATTCAAATTGATGACTAAAAATTTGTTTCAAAATCAGGCATTTAATCTAAACGTTTTCTTTAATAATATTAATAATCTTATCTTTTGTTTATTAGTTATTTTTATTTTAGAGTATCCTTTTTTTCAGTTAACTAACAACGGGATTTTTCATTTGTTAGTTTATTACTTTTTTATTACTTTATTTATGGTCTCCTGAAAATAAAAGCAACATTTGTAACGAGATAATTTTGTCATGGCTCGAACTAAAAAATAACAAAATGAATTCCATTTTATATTGTTATTGCTATTAGAGAATGGAATTCATTTTGTTTTAATAACAAATGAAATATTAATTTAGATAATAATCTATTATTATTAGATTAATATTATTTATATTCTTGATAACTTGGAAATTTTACAAAAAAAAATTCTAACAAAAATTAGAATCATTTTTTTGAATTAGACCTATTCATATTATTTAGTCTATTGTTTAATTATTTATTTGTCACACAAAAAAAACTTTTTGAGTTACCGGTAGAAAGAGATTTCGCTAATGAAAAAGCTTTCAATGCTGCCCAATATCCTTTCTTT